TTGTATAGCTTATTCGTATACCTTGTTTTTCCTTTATACTGTCAGGCCTGCCTTTCTTTTTCTTCCCCTTTATTAGTAAGGTTGATGGGTTCCAAACCTCGTCTCCCTGGTCCTTCATTTGACCATCCTGAGCAGCTCCGTCCCCGATCCCTGTACCGACGACTTCAGGACATTTAGATTCCCCTGTAGGTAAACATTCAAATATACCAAGTGAGATTGAGGGGCATGAAAAACAAAAAAATCAAACAAAAGTAAGAAAAGTAATTCCGGGGCTTCAGATAGAGAAGGCATAGCGCCATCGGCCTCTCTTAATTATCCCTGCGGCACTTGATGACACTTATTCCAGAAAAACCTTCTCTATCCACATTTCGGCCAGCGATAAATTCTACTGATTGGCCTTTAGAGATAGGGGAAATTGATTCTTGACTAGAAAAATTCGTTTCTTGCTTTCCCCTTTTCCTCTACATTGACATTTTGATCTCCCTATTCATAAACTAAGCTCGAAGGATCTAAAGTGGGGTCTCGCTACAAATCGAGCTTGAAATTGAAAGTCCAATGGATAAAGTATCGCTCGGGAGCGATATACGCAGTCTTGTTCTCTTTTCACCTTTCTAACTCCTACTGCCGGGTTCAGGTGGCCTAACGAGATTAGCGTAGCAGGTCTTTTTCATATCATATGAACGGGAAAGAAGAGGCTGGGCTTAGGAATACTTAAGAGCAAAAACCAAGCTGTGATAGAAGTTAGGAGCTCGGCTTTATCCTATTTTTCTTCGGGTTTATTTAATCAGGAAGGAAGGGATTTCTCATAACAATAGAAGACAGACAGAAAGAGAAGATATAGAGCACTAACCTTGACTTGAATAAGCAATCCAGGGTGAATCTCATAGTGCATCTACCTCTGCTCATCGAAAGTCTACCTCCGACTGAATCAATATCTCGTTTTCCCTTTGCTGCCACGGAGAGCGATGTTCCGCCTCTTTCTTAAACAGCTCTCGCTCATTCATTTCACTGAACCTGAACCCTTCCACCAAGAAGACAAGCAGAGCGATCAGTGTGATCAAGCGAGCTCTCATGCTTTTTCTGGCTTCTGGCCTACACAGATCAGGTTTTTTTGGGGCGTTTTCTTTGCTTACTAATAAAGGGGAAGAAGGTCAAGTAAGCCTCACACCTGATTCAGGCTCTTGAAAAGGTCCTGTCCCTATCTAGTCCACCAGCCAAGCCCAGTGAACCAGTCGATCCTACTTTGAAGCTCTAACTTATTAAGGGTTCGCCTGCCGCTTCAACGACTGCTGCTCCTGGAATTGTTCGTCGTGCTATTGGATTAACGTTTCAACGTGTTTTAGGGCTTTTGAAGGGTCTCTTCGATCGCTCTAACGGTATCTGGATCAGCTGTATCTGTCGTGAAAGGTAGTCAAAGGGTATGACTGCCTGGGTAGTACGTACGGGCATAAGTAGCCACCTAAGGTTTATGGGCATCATTAAGTAGATAGTCGTTCTTATCTAAGGGGGCCCATTTAGTTAGGGGTATTACCATGGATAGTAAGGATGTTGAATTTGGTGATCGTGATAGGGATGAAGATCTCGATGATTCAGATTATGATCTCGATCTAGTCAACTCTGTTGATTCAGTAGATCTGGCCGGTTGAACGCTTTCTAGCAGCACCAAAAGCTTCGGTAGTGGGATGAAGGTTCAAGTTGATATCCAGCTCTGGCTGTTGGTTTATGAAATCCCGATTTGAGCATCCGGGAAGAACCCTAGCTTCTCTTCTCCACGATTGTATTTTCGGATCACTTTTTTCGGGGCAGCGAAGCTTCAAGTAAGCCCCTTCTGACTCGAGTATCCAGTGGTGCTTTATGGGAGTAAGTGGGAGGAGAGGGGAGTAGGTTTGATTTTCAATGGCCCCTTCATAAGCCTTTTTTCCCTTTTTTTTTCATGAGCGCCAGGACTGACTTGTTGCGTCAGAGATGAGCACTCGCACAGTAGTCATCTTTGCCACGGGACTAAATGTCTCGTCGTAGTCAATCCCGTACTGCTGTGAGAAACCACGAGCAACCAATCGCGCCCGTTCGACTGATCCATCACTTCGTCGCTTCACCTTGTATACCCACTTGCAAGAAATTGGCTTGACTCCGGTCCCATGTCTCATTCTTTTTTAGGGCCCTCGCGCATTGCGTTCTCCCACTCAACATTACCCTTTGCGTTTTCAAACGAACTCGGTTCCCCGATCCTTTCATGGAGGAAGGGCACACAACACTGTGAGAGTGACCTCTAATAAAGGAACTACTCTAATAAAGGTCTGCAAAGTCGGCCTGCATATACTTCGGATTAGACTTCTTGATTCGCACTTCTGAGACTTGGCTGATTTTCAGTCGTGATGTCTTCCATTGGAAGTGGGTATTTATTCTGGACTATCTCGCAACCCCCAACCTTCTATAAGTCGTGAGCTACTCTCTCCACTTCTTGTTTTAGGCTTTTCCTGGCGGACTTTGAACCTCGCGAACACCTGTCTTCTATCAAATGGGGCTCAAAGAACTGCCAGTTCGTGAACTCGATTTTGGCGACTCTACTGGTCCCGAGTCGCTCCCGACAGAAAACCTCCTGCCGCCCCTAACTCTAAAGAAGGCGCTCGTATACTCGTGTCTAAACTCCCTTTTGGTAGGTTAGGTCTGGCAACACTACATTCTCGGTAGACCACCATGATGATGCCTCATCAAAGACAACATGCGGCGAGACGTATGCTGGTGGTGGGATCAACACATCTCCACCCTTTCTTCTGCTCATCGTACCCAGTAAAGATACACCGCCTTCTTTTCCAACTTTGTCCTCAACTGGTCGGGCACAAAGACGTAGCAAACGCACCCAAATACTCTAAAATGTGAAACAGTCGGCTTTCTCTTGTACAATACCGGGTATGGCGAGAGAAAACCAAGCTTCGCTTGAGGCAATCTGTTGATGCTTTTGAAAACAAAGGCTTCAGTCATCATGCATTCGGCCCGGCTGCACATTCTTCGCATTCATCATGCGGTTTCGCCAAGATGTCGATTCTTCCTCTCCGCGACTCCGTTCTGCTGTGTAGTATAAGAGCACGAAAATTGTCTGCGAATCCCGTGCTTTTCAAGTAAGCACCAACTCCTGTGATGTGTATTCCCCTCCCCTCAAACATAGTTTTCTATGCCTTGACTTTCAAAGTGTCATTCTCCACTAAGCTTCTGAACTCCATGAACTTTTGAAAGATTTCGGACTTCTCTGCTAAGAAATATACCCCGCGATTAATCAAAAATATATGGTTGCATATAACGCTTACCTAAGCATGATGGAGTGGAGACCCATAATCTAAGTCCAAGCAAAGACGTCTGCTTGAATGAGATTTACAGAGACAAAGGGCAACTTCTCCCCAGTTCTGTACATGCGCAAAGAATGCCCCTATGATATATGTTCCTCTGACTTTCCTGAACCTGTGAGAACACTAACAGAATATGCCAGCAAAGACCTCATTCAATACTTGAGAAATTGCATCCATCACAATAATGTCTTTTTATGTGGTTGAGTAATAGGGCTTAGCTTCCCGGGGCGCTACTAATCACTAAGTACTGAGGACTCTACTACAGATGCTTATGGTGCGGGTGAGTATACCAGATATTGTGCCCTAGTTATCCATCTCACCCAACCATCTGTTACTGGATCAACCGAATCCACTGCTGCTCCAGCTACCCAGAAAGAAAACTAAAGCGTTAGCGCCCCTATCTCTTTTAGGCCGTTGCTTGTTTAGGAGACCATTTTTCCCTTCTTTTCCCGCCTTACCCACCATGTTAACTGTTACAACAGATTCTTCGTGTTCTTTTGGAACCGGGTTATTGGGGGCTGTTTTGGTGTTTGGGCAAGCTTTCTTTTTATTGCCGGCCTTCTTTCCCGGCTTGTTCGCTCGTAGATGCCTCATCGTTCTCAACATGTATGTTTCCTTTGCTGATCCGGTCTTGAATAGTTTGTTTCAGTGTTGGTGCCATGCCCCCCAATTCCATGGTACTTCACAAGTAGCGCACCATCTCGGTTTAGGCCGGGTTTCATTTTCGCGCCTCGCCCCGAACCTTACTCAACATAGGGCCGGATTCTAAGGGGTTAGAGAACTTTCCCCCTTAACCTAAGTAGGCCTTCTTTCAGCCGGTCCTAACTTCCTTCTCTTCTGGTTAATCCTATGAATCGGTAATCGGATCGGCAACAGGTAACAGGCTTGATCTGGGTGAAATTCATGGATTCCTACCCGGACCTGCATTGGATTAATTCCTTCGATGCTTGCCTTACTTTATTAGGCGGGGTCGACTCAATATCGAGAGACTCACCTTGATTAGATATGTCACTGAAAGGGACTTTCTCGCACCTTTATGTCTCCATCTCTCGAGTCGAGCTCAATCTCTGGCGGGTATTGTTTGGTCTGGAGTGCGGTGCATCTTTATGGATGATGAACCCCTGTTTGAAGATGAGTGGATCGGGAATCTAACCCAGCGAAGAAAACGCCTACTTATAAGTAAGGCGCAGGCGCACTAGCGCACCAAGCAAGAAACCGGCTGGATTTTCTGGCTAGCTCGTGCAATCTACGAGAAATTCCTTTTCATAATACGAAAAGCTTTCAGTCCGCACTAAGAAGCAACGGCCTAAAAGAAAGAGTACGGGGCACGTTAGCGCAGGAGTTTGATTGCTAAGCAAGCTACCTTCGCGTTAGTAAGCTAGCTTTGTAAGCTAAGCAAGCCTGGTTTTCCGGGCACTACGGTAGGACGTGGATCGATCATGACGAGAATGGACTTCTACGTAATGTAATAGAAGAGTCACAGCCCAGTTCCCCGGGCTTTCTCCGGAGATATGAATTCCATTCAGGCGGGTAAGGGCTTGGCTTGACCATCATCGGGGGTTCTCTCCTGGTCGGGCACAAAGACGTAGGGGCGAAGACTGGAAAAGTTCATCATTCAGTGGTGGGGTGTTCATAGAAAAGAGGGCGTCGCCCAACGAGTGGCAGATTTGGATGGAGTCTCGCTCATAGATAGAGGAAGAGCCTTATGAAAGTAAAGAGGGGCGCTAGCGCGCTACGGCTTACGCAGGATTAGATAGCCCCCCATCCTAAAAAGGGGCAACCAACCGCACATCAAATTCCGATCAACAACTTGGAGGTATGGCTGAGTGGCTTAAGGCATTGGTTTGCTAAATCGACATACAAGAAGATTGTATCATGGGTTCGAATCCCATTTCCTCCTAACTACAGTGAAACGGGCGGGCGAAATTACGTGAGAGAAAGAACCTGAAGGTGGAGTCCCCCGGAGGACAGAATAGCACTACTTAGTTAGTAGGAGCGGAGAGCCAGTTTCGCGTTGTTTTTGTTTGACCGGCCTATCTTCTTTCTATAAGCAAGCTCCCTCCGGCCGTCCAGTCCCTGGGCGGCTCTCGGTTCTTGAGCATGTTGGGAGATTAGGCTACAGTTGAAAGAGCTGCTCGAAAGCTTGACGAACAAGCGAAAAAAGCCCTTTCTTGTTATTAGGCAAGGGCTTTTCCCTTACTAGTCAAGTGGTAAGGTAGGGCGCTATTCGATGAAGAAAACAGACTTTAGGAAAGTGGTTCAGGTAGCTCAGCTGGTTAGAGCAAAGGACTGAAAATCCTTGTGTCAGTGGTTCGAATCCACTTCTAAGCGGGCGAAGGGTCCAAAGGACACGTAGCCGGGAGCGGGCCGGATTTGGAAATTCAAGTTCAAGAGGAAGCCAAAAAATGTGAGCGCTCCTGGACTATACGGCTTTTCTTTTTGGCGTCGCCCTGGAGGCAGATTTTCTAAAAAAAGCGGTTGATTACTCGGATTGGTTCTCGCGTCCCTGTGCCCGGCGAGTTCGGTTCGAGTGTTCATCGATCGGGTGGATCTATATGCTTCGGGGGGTGAGACGAGGTGTAGCGCAGTCTGGTCAGCGCATCTGTTTTGGGTACAGAGGGCCATAGGTTCGAATCCTGTCACCTTGATGTGAGGCTGAAGTCAGCCTAGCACCCATCAACCCGCTCTTTTAGAAAGATTTGAGATCGGAAAGATCTCTTTTCTTACGACTCTTGAACGGGCTAACAGGAGAAAAAGAGACATCGGAATGAAAAAGAGAAGCAATATTGATAGAACCATCACTTTCTTTTTTCTATTTTGTCTTTATTGGCGATTTCCTTCTATTTTGATTTCAATCAGTAAAAAATCCATTTGACTTATTGGCGGCTATTGGGGGGGCCTAGACTTGGATTTAGTTTGCAATGGCGATGGCGTTCTCGATGTTCCGGCTCTGGAATCCCTATCTAGTAAGGCAAGTGGAGAATCCTTGGAGACGTTTCGGGCCCAGATAGCAGCCGATAACGAAAATGAAATATATGACCGCATTAGGCTTCTCGAAAACCGTAATTACTACAACTTGCCTCCTCAGAATAATCCAGGGGATTACGAAAGGCTTGCCCGAGAGCACTTCGATCAAGCAATAAGCGTGGATCACTTCAGACAAATCTATGATATTGAATATTTTGACCGGAGAGGACAGGTATTTTACAAGACAAACTCGTTGACCTTTTGCTAGGAGAACCACGGATTGCGAAGATCATTGAACTATCCCCATATACTGATATACGAAAAGAATCATATAATTTCATTCAGGAGCTGGTTTCCCCTGTTAGCTCCCTCCGCCATGCTTTTCAGCGTCATATCATGGCCTTCTTGATCATATAGATGTGAAGACGCCTTTCTTGGTTTTTAAACCCAACCTCCAATTTCCGTTTTCCCCTTACTATACAAACAAGGCAAGAATCAGTCTCTCTTTTTTTTGGGGGGGGAGCAGAGCAGTCAAAGAATGAACCAAAGAAAATGATTATTCTAGAATGGCTATTCCTCACAATTGCTCCTTGTGATGCAGCGGAACCATGGCAATTAGGATCTCAAGACGCAGCAACACCTATGATGCAAGGAATAATGGACTTACATCACGATATCTTTTTCTTCCTCATTCTGATTTTGGTTTTCGTATTATGGATCTTGGTTCGCGCTTTATGGCATTTCCACTATCAAAAAAATCCAATCCCGCAAAGGATTGTTCATGGAACTACTATCGAGATTCTTCGGACCATATTTCCTAGTATCATCCCGATGTTCATTGCTATACCTTCATTTGCTCTGTTATACTCAATGGACGAGGTAGTAGTAGATCCAGCCATTACTATCAAAGCTATTGGACATCAATGGTATCGGACTTATGAGTATTCAGACTATAACAGTTCCGATGAACAGTCACTCACTTTTGACAGTTATACGATTCCAGAAGATGATCTAGAATTGGGTCAATCACGTTTATTAGAAGTGGACAATAGAGTGGTTGTACCAGCCAAAACTCATCTACGTATTATTGTAACACCTGCTGATGTACCTCATAGTTGGGCTGTACCTTCCTTAGGTGTCAAATGTGATGCTGTACCTGGTCGTTTAAATCAGATCTCTATTTCGGTACAACGAGAAGGAGTTTACTATGGTCAGTGCAGTGAGATTTGTGGAACTAATCATGCCTTTATGCGTGCGCCCGGAAACATAGGCCGACTGCTGAGCCCACTCTGGCTCAGCCGCACCACCCGGGGTGCGAGCCACCCGAGAAGCAAGCTATTACAGCGAGCGGCTGGAGCTGTAGGGAGCCGAGGAGCAAGGCAGTAGATAAGATAGAAGAAGGGGCCAGACTCCCGGTGGAGCAGAGGAGAGGGTTAGGATAACGAACTTGAAACGCGGAGCCCGAGCGGCCGGCGAGCGAGTGGTTAGTGGCCAATAGCGCCCTAGTTGATGGCATTCCTCCTTATGGCGTATATGGGCTGGCACTCGAGGAACCACGGGGCACTCCAAACAGAGCAAGCGGGAAGAGAGGCCCGCGCAAGGACCTCAATTCTCATTAGGAGGTCGAATCAAGGACCTATGGAAGTCGGGGCTAGCCCGTCCCCATGGGCAAGGCAACAGTGTCCTGAGGGAGGAGTTTAGAGGCCTTATAGTAGCACGGACTTCTTTTTCTTTCTAGGTCATGCGAAGGGGGCCAGTCCAAGATCGTACTGTTCCTCTACTAAGACACTAAAAGAGTACGGGGAACTCCAAACAGAGCAAGCGGGGGCTTTCGCTTACGTGCCCCTATCTCTTTTAGGCCGTTGCTTCTTAGTGCTTGCGCGCTAAGGGGAAAGGGCTTTTGAAGCTTGCTGCTCGTTTTCTCGCTTCCGAGAGGCGAAGGGATTGGATTTCACCTATGATTAGATCAGTGGGCAACCATAGTTGACTTTTTTCGTGGTGTTGTTGAAAGCGAATTTTGAAGTAGGCCTCGCTTTTCGGAGCTGCTCTCAACTCACACTATGGTGGAGGAGGTGCCGTGAAGATCAAGGAGTGTGAGCAGTACGAGCTGAAAGGCTCCCATACTGTTTGGAGGGCAGGGGGCATAGATGCCAAACAAACCTGACCCCTATCTATCGTCGTAGAAGCTGTTCCTAGGAAAGATTATGGTTCTCGGGTATCCAATCAATTAATCCCCCAAACCGGGGAAGCTTAAGCGGAAATGAAAGAAAAGAGTAGGGTGAGGGATAAGGGGGGAAGCCACTAAATTCCTCGCTCGCTCGCTCTAAGTTTAGTAGACAGCGAGTGGAGTGCATAAGCCCCTCAACGAGATAGGGGAAAGTACGGAACGAGCCTTGTCGTAGAAGCAGAGCGACCTCGTCTTGCTTGCTTCTGGCGAAGCTTCTAGTACTAGATAATAGGCATTCTTTTATGGCAGGAATACTACTTGAAAGGCCGACCACTACATAGGAGCGATAGCGAAGCCAAGCCGTATAAAGGCGAGCAGCCCTTATAGCAATAGCAAACGGCCTACTTATAGCCCTATTTTTCCCCTTTCCTTTATTCGGGGACTTCAACGCCCACTTGCCCCATTTGCCTGTAAAGCTAAAAAAATGGAAATTCTTCACGTTTTCCTCAGCCCCCTATTCTATCTTAATCAAAGCAGTAGGAATGGGGAATGAATTCTATTACTTGATTGACATTGACAGATATGTGTACCACACCGAACAAGCAATATGCCGATATGCTTGATGTACCAGCCAAGCCAGCTCGACTCGACCGTAAACAGTATAAGGGATTCGCCTTTTCCCCCATACAAAGAGCAGAAGAACAACGGATTGAACAGGACAGGACAACCGGGAAGGGAAGCCTGACATAGATATTGATTTGAACAAAGGAACTGAAACCGGTACCAGAAACCAAACAAAAGATGGAATTCCAGATTGAACAGATGACCGGACCGACCCACAATAAGACGAAAATGGAATGTTGAATTCCATTCTCTAAGACGAACTAAAGGGATGTCTCTAAGCAGCCAAGGCCAAGAACAAGCAGGAGTAGTCATATCTGCCTAGAAGGATTCGATAAAGAGAATGTGAGGGGGCAGGAGATCAATCGACACAGAAAGAGAAAACCGGTTACACTTTTCCGAAGAGAGCTCAAAGCAGATGAGATGCGCGCAGAAGATCAATCAGTGAGCCCTCAACGAGATAGGGCCACTACCGAGCAGCAATGGAGGATCATAACACTTGAGAGATGATCCCTACTTGAAAAGGCGGAAACAATTCACGCATCTGTAGCAGAGTACCAGAAAAGCCCTATGAGCTAACTTTCCATTTGACGGCAAGAGCAAGCGGACCTGTGAAAGTCACATCTTTGACTAAAATACACGGCCGGATTCTTGAATCAACCAAAACCTGCAACAGAGTCCAACATTTCTACCACTTACAAGTTGAGAGATGTTCCATTCCCAATGGCAGCAGAAGTATGCAAGCTGGAAGGACTTGGACAAGATATTCTTCACTTGGACAGGAAATGAAGCGCGCTTAGCGTCGGAAAGATCCCTCTACATGGGTGTGCAGGAGAAGAACAGGGAAAAATGCCTTTGACCGCTCGTTTCGAGCTTCCAGTTCTTCTGGATTGCTAACGTGGTTCGATGACGCCGATGGAAGGAAGGAGATTCATCCTACTTCGATCCCGGCTATAGAATCACTCTCTTTCTCTATTATCAAAGTGGACTTCTTTTTCACTTCACAGCCTATATGCGTATGCGGAAAACGAGAGTCCTTACTTTTCTTTCTCTTGCCCTGACATAATTCGGAGCTATCGGTGGAGTTCTGTTTTCTCTCTCTACCTCTTCTTTTTGACCTAACTTCAAAATCATTTATGCCCGGCCATACCAACATGGGAAACCTAGCTTCCCTCCCTTTGAAGTGCATTTATCAGATCAGCTCCCCGAGTCACTAGAAAGAGGGTGAAAGGCCCACTACTTCTTCATTCATGGCTTATTTTTTTTGAATCTATCTCCCTTTCGTATTCATTCGACCTAAGGCAAAAGAGAAGTCATACAAAGAAAGGTTCTTTCATGCAATGCATAACGGGCGGGCCTCCCACTCTCTTAGGATTCCTCCAACTCAATGAATGAAGGGAGGAGTATGAGGAAGGCCGGCTTTCTATATGAAGATTCAAACAAAAAGGAAAAGGGTCAAACCATATCTTACTTTTGAATCTGACTGAATGAGGATCAGAGAGCTCTTTATGTGGTCTCACTTTACCACCATCTGAAATGCGCGAAACTTCGATTGGTGGAAGCCAGTCCATGAAGATTCTCCCTTTTCTTACGTGCAATTCCCCTCTTTCGGTAAGCATCCAGTATCTCAGCAAATGAACATTTCTCTAAGCTTATCCTGTGGCTTATACGTCGTTTGAAAGCTGCTTCAAGGATCCAACGAATAGCTAAGGTTTGTTGACGATCCCTGGCTACAATCCCAGGGACATCATAAATAGTACCCGCAACTCCTACTTTTTCCACTTCGCATATGGGCTTTATATTCTCTACGGCGTCAACCATAAGTTTGATTACATCGCGTTCAGTTTGAGCTGGGCGATGAAAAGTTTGATAAACAATAGCACGAACTCTCGTTCTTTTACCTTCTTTCATGCGAAAGTTGACCAACTTCTTGATCAATTGTTTTTGCTCACCATCCAAACCCCCCATATAGCTGAGAATTTCCGAGCAATTGGAAGCCGCTTTCGATGACGAGGCCGAAAAATTAATATTACGCGATCGTTACTGTCCATCTTTATCAGCCAACTCCCCTGTTCCCATCTTTCCTTTGCAATACTTAATAAGGTCCTCCCTTCCCCTTATTAAATGAAGTGGAAGCGGCTCAATATGCGCAGAAGGGGGGAGCATGAGGGAGGGGCGGTATCTGCTTTTGACTGATAGAAAGCATCTCTCTTTTGTCCCTCCTGATCGAACCCGAAAAAAAAACAATTGATCAAGTTGTTCTTTCCGGCGTCGGAGACATCTTTATCTGAGGCCCTGTAGTCATTTGGCCGGCTCCTCGTAAATGATGTTAGGATCGGCCGGCTCATCCTCGAAATCCGAAAATAAAACAGAGACAGAACGGATTGTTTCAGTGACATATCTAATCAAATTGAATAGGATTTGAAGCGATGATCATTCACATCAATTTCAGCAGGCAGGAAGGGCGCGAAAGCTACCGTTTCTAGAATGCAAGCAAGGTTGCTTGCTTGCTTACTCTCCTAGTAGCGCCTTCTTTAGAGTTAGGGGCGGCAAGGAAGGAGGCATTGGAAAGACTAAACCATACTAAAATCAAGAGGCATTCGGGAAGCGACAAGTCCTAGCATTAGTATGAGTTCGTTGCCAAACAAGCAAGGTAAGGGCAATCCATCTTTATGACGAATTCCACGATAACAAGAAATAGAAATGAATCGTTCGATGTCTGCTCGTTCTCCCCTCTTCAATTCCCAATGAACAACATGATCTTGACCTATCATTTGTTCAATTTGGTCGATCTGATACTTTTTGAACTCTTTTATCTTGATCTTCCCACGGATACCTAATCGATAACGAACCTGAATGGCTTTTTTAGGTCCAATTCAAAAAAGATTTTTTGAGGCAATTCTTACTTGTTCATCGTCAACTGATCTTGCTCCTGAAATATATGACATTCTTGATTCTTCCTTTTACTTTTCTAGTCTTCTCGGCTGGAATCATAAATGGGTTGTCTCCTCTCTGATGATCTTTTCTATAGGTAGAACAACTGTGAGCGGTCTAAACTTCGACCCTTATTTCTTCCAATTCTCAACCCCGATCTACACAAGGTTTTATAACCCACATTTTGAAAAGTTCTGTTAGGTTCTTAGTAGCAGTCGGCGACCTTTTTTCTTCTTTTACTTCACATAGCTTTTTGTCTCCTTGATAGCTGGAAGTTCTCCAAAAGTATGAAAAGCTGGAGGACTTTGTACCATCCATTCCGGTGTGGTTGAATTCTGTTCAACAGCCCAAGGACTTGGAGCACATCTTTTGTTATTTCCACTGCTTGAAGTTATTGTTACGACCACGAAGAAACGACAAATCCCAACTACGGATATATAAGAGCCAAAACTGCTAAGGGCATTCCATCCAGCGTAAGCATCTGGATAATCAGGAATGCGACGTGGCATACCCGAAAGCCCTAAGAAATGCATAGGAAAGAAGGTCGGATTAACCCCGAAAAAAGTGATCCAAAAATGGATTTGACCTAAAGTTTCAGGGTATGTCCGACCAAAGATTTTACCCACCCAATAGTAAAATCCTGCAAATAAAGCAAAAACGGCTCCCATAGAAAGTACATAATGGAAATGTGCAACCACATAATAAGTATCATGTAGAGCAATGTCTAGCCCTGAATTTGCCGGGACTATTCCAGTGAGTCCTCCTATGGTGAACAAAAAGATGAACCCTACAGCAAATAACATGGGTGTTTTGTATTGTATCGAACCCCCCCACATGGTAGCGATCCAACTAAAGATTTTGATTCCAGTGGGGACAGCTATGATCATGGTAGCCGCGGTGAAGTAGGCACGGGTATCAACGTCTAAGCCCACAGTAAACATATGATGAGCCCAAACAAGAAATCCAAGAACACCTATACTGATCATGGCATAAACCATGCCTAGATACCCGAAGACCGGTTTTCCCGAAAAAGTCGAAACGATATGACTTATGATACCGGATCCAGGCAGAATGAGGATGTAAACTTCAGGGTGCTTCTCTCTTCTACTAATATAAGCGGATGAATAGAAGAAAGGTGGACTATATCATCAACTTATTCCATTTGTCTAGGAAAGCTAGCCATGCTTTATGGTTTTTACTGTCAGGTTGAAATGCTTTGAGATCGTAAAGACTGTAATATTCCTCAATAAGGAAGAATCGTCGTGATTTATGACTTCGGAAAGTACTTGATTTAAAGTAATCTAGCATCATGATAACATCTTTTCTACTTTGTACAGACCATTGATAGTAACCATTTTGACTACTTTCAAAGTAGATATTTCCTCCAAATACTACCTTATAAGACTCCACATTTTGTAGAAGTTTATTATTTACTCGAATACTTAGTTGAGGTAGTTGATGCTTCATAGCGAAACCAATGGTACCATCAGCATCAAAGAATCCTGCAAACCAATTGGATTGAGAATCTAGTGTAATAGGTAGAATTACAGGGATATCCAGTACTTGACAGACACGATGTACTTGAAGTAGTCGTGCTGAATGTCGAATATGACCATTAATACAATTTATTAGTTTAATCATACCAAGTTTATTATGTAGTCGATAACGATAAGCTTTAACACCTGATCGCAGTTTAATACTTCCACCAAGCATATGTTGGATATATCGTAGTAGTCGTAGATCTTCAAGTCCCATAGTAATTTCAAGAGAAGTATCTCCTTGTTTACTAACTTGAATATTTCCATCACCATCGATAATTCCAGCTAGCCACTCACAGAAGGATTTAGGATACGTTGTTGCGCGTCTAGTCTCTGAGGTTCCTACTAGACTGCTTTTATGTCGTTGGTTACCTGCTGATTGTGTCTTAGATACTCCATTTTTACTAGATCGGGGTTTTACTAGAAAACCACTTATGAACATAGTAGGAGTACCATTAAGCAGACAGTCCCAGCATATAGCGCAATGCGTATTCAGATTAGAATCTGAAAAGGGCCATTTTAAACCGAAGAACCGAAAGAGATGCTGGTATAATATTGGGTCTCCCCCTCCTGCGGGATCAGAAAAGGTTGTATTAAAGTTTCGATCGGTTAATAACATGGTAATTGCCCCTGCCAGTACCGGAAGTGATAATAAAAGTGGGAATGCTGTCACTAGAACGGACCACACAAATAGGGGTGATCTATGCATAGTCATTCCAGGTCCACGCATGTTGGAGATAGTTGTTATAAAATTGATAGAACCTAAAATGGATGAAACACCAGATAGATGAAGACTAAAAATTGCTGAATCAACTGCTCCTCCAGAATGGCTGGAAATACCACTTAAGGGCGGATAGACCGTCCACCCAGTGCCGCTACCCACTTCTACTAAGGCGGAGCTTAATAGGAGCAAGAGACTTGGTGGCAACAACCAGAATGAAATGTTATTTAATCGTGGAAATGCCATGTCAGGTGCACCTATCAGAATCGGAACAGACCAATTACCAGATCCACCTATCATCGCCGGCATAACCATAAAAAAGATCATTAAAAAAGCGTGGGCCGTTATTAAAACATTATAAAGTTGATGATTCCCACCAAGAATTTGATCGCCGGGTCGTGCTAATTCCATACGAATCAGTACTGAGAAGCATGTGCCCATCACTCCAGCAATGGCACCGAAGATGAAATATAGAGTCCCTATATCCTTGTGGTTAGTGGAGAACAGCCATCGGACCAGATTTGTCGTAAAATTGAGATTATTTCGTTTCCTTCCTTATCAGAGAGGGGCCCCTTAGGGAGCGGGGCTTCTTTCTTGAAAAAGGGGGAGTTAGAGGGGAAGGAAGAATGGAAAAAGGGGGGGGAGAAAGCCCTCACTTTCTTGATGGGACATTTTGATCCCCTTTTCCTCTCACCCCTCGTTCTGGTT